AGTTACAGTTCTATCCATGGCAAAAAATTTAGTTCTTATAATTCAATTTTTATTAAGTAAATGCTAAATACCCAAGTATGCTAAAAAAAAGTTGATAGTGCTTTCTGGGTTATCTCAGACCTTGTTACGATTGTTATCCCCCCCCAAAAAAATCTCGGGACTTTTTACATATTTTACATACAAAGGCTTTACTTGTTACTAATATAATCTTACCCCTGTTCTTCTTTAGATCTACTTGTTTCACTCCGATAGTAGCATAAATCGAGTCAATGCATAGGAAATAAATGCATTTCCCTACTATTAAGTTAAGTGAAAGAGATAAGACATAATCTGGATTATATCACATCACTTATTTTACAGGATCTTACGGAGCCAGTTCATGCAGTACATGATTGGTCGAGTCTGATCATAGAAAAGATTCTCTTCAAAGGAACCGGCCTATCCTCTGTCTGTAGGGGGCTTTTGCGCGGGGGTTGGAACAAAGACACATTTAATTGTAAATTCAAATGTGGCAGATAAAGTCATATATATATATCTGCGCGGTCCAATCAATAATAGTTCAAGTCACACACTCCCATAATCCATTGTTTCTTCGGAGAATTCCCTTCAACTTAACAAAATTAGATTATTTTTTTTCTATTTGATTTTACATACATGAATAGTTGAAGGGAAATATCCAAATATATGTCTTATTTAAAAGAATAAGACATATTTGTAGCAGTGAAATACTATTGTTCCTCCCCCAAATGAAAAATGCTCGATTACAAATATCTACGATCCAGACTATACTCTCTATAAAGGACCGGAAATGCCTTGCTTACGTATCATTGGAAAGTGCATTAACATAAATACGGCAGTAAGAAGAGGTAATACAAAAGTATGTAAACTATAAAAACGAGTCAAGGTAGATTGTCCCACACTAGCACTTCCGCGTAATAACTCCACTACAGACGATCCTATTACAGGAATAGCTTCTGGTACACCCGTTACAATTTTTACTGCCCAATACCCAATTTGGTCCCAAGGTAAGGAATAACCAGTTACACCAAAAGATGCGGTCAATACAGCCAAAACAACACCCGTAACCCAAGTCAATTCGCGAGGTTTTTTAAAACCTCCAGTGAGATACACCCGAAATACGTGCAGGATCATCATTAAGACCATCATACTTGCCGACCATCGATGAACTGATCGGATTAACCAACCAAAGTTAGCCTCAGTCATTATATATTGAACAGAAGCAAAAGCCTCAGTAACGGTCGGACGATAATAAAAAGTCATAGCAAATCCTGTTGCTACTTGGACTAAAAAACAAGTAAGTGTAATTCCTCCTAAACAATAAAATATATTGACATGAGGAGGAACGTATTTACTAGTTATATCGTCGGCAATCGCTTGAATCTCAAGACGTTCTTCGAACCAATCATAAACTTTATTGAGATAGGTAAACAAAGGGAACCCCCCCCCCCGAGAGCCGTATATGAGAATTTCACCTCGTACGGCTCAAACAGAAATACCCAAATACTGATTGTAGCGGAAACGGATATGTGTAATAGAAAATTCTTAACTTAATCCTATGCAACCTTCTCGGAAGATAAGAAAAAAATAGAAATCCGAAAGCTATTCTTTGTGGTTATAATGCCAAAATCTCAAGTCAGCTCACTAAGTTTTATCTTGCTCGTTACAGGCCTCTTGAATATTCTATCTTACTTAATTTTTTTTCTTTTATTTGTGTTATTTTTGATTTGTGTGTGTGGAATGCAACTTTACCTTGCTGTCGTCTTTATTATTCTTATTGATAGGAATTTTCTTGTTAAGACGCTACGAATCAATTAAAAAAACTTCAGATTCATACCAGAACCACGATGATTGAAAAAAAAGCTTTAATCTAAGCCCAAAAATTCCCTGAGTAAGAACTGCTGGATTATCACATATTCAATGAATAGATATAAATAGAATGAAAAAAATCCCCAAAGAAACGTTTGTCCTTTGATCAAAATAAAGATAATCGCCGACGGTTTGAAAGAAGAAAAATGTTTAGATTTATTTATTATAACTTCCAACCTTTTGAAATTTTTTTTTAGTCCGGTTGCGAGGTCTAAATATTAAATTATGAATCATAGTTCTAATACGTTAAAATCTATTTTCTATATTCCGTGCTCCAGATACTAGAATAAATATCTGACGGGGTAAAACCATCTCTTCTCTATCAAGATGACAGATTCATTTTATGTTCTGTACTGTGAATAGGATCAATTCTAACAAGTCACACACTCATATTCCGGAAATACAGAAACAAAGAAATTCCACGGTCGAACTACCAAATAAAAATGGAATGGCCTAAAAATCAAAGACCTAAATAATGCTTAACTTTGATTTGTATTGAAAATCTAGGTAGTCGGTTTTTGTGAATCTAATTCATCGAAATTCCGTCCAATAAAATGGACGAATTATAAATCTCCAAAATAATGGATAGAAATATCGCAAAAAGAGCCATTGC